TTTGTATCCTATCTTGACTTTTCTAATGAAAAGTCTTTCTCTATTGGTTGTACAGAGAGAGGGGACTTATGTGTTTCGCTTTGTATCCTATCTTGACTTTTCTAATGAAAAGTCTTCCGTATTCGATATAATGCATTTTTTTATTATCATGTGATTTTACACTGTACAAGACTAAAGAAAACAAAAGAGGAGTCTATTATGTTCATCCCTACCATACACGAGATGTGGTGGACCCTTTTCTTCATAATTCTGAAGAAAAAAGTACGCATTTGTATGAAGAAAGGCTTACGCCAAACATAACATGTCTTAGCAAGAATTGTATATACAATTGTGGGTACATGCGTGTTTTTCTTCATGGTGACCTGCATAATAGAGGTCCTCTATGTCTTCGTCGGAATGCTTCATTCCGGGTACCTGCTCTTTATTTACTTCCACTGGGGGCGAGTCAAGCCCTTGGTCCTAGCTTTCATACGCCAAATGAGGTCGGATTTGAATAAAAACCGTCATTTGATAGCGTTTTTAAACAAAAAGCTAGGTTGGTTGCTGTTTCCGAATCGAATTTTTTTTCGAGGAGGAACCCAGGAAGTTCCGATTTTCACTAGAGAGCTCGTTGATATGTTTCTGTATAACATCATCAGCGACCTCCAGCACTTTTTCACTGGAGGTCTTTCCCTATCATCTATACCCTTACCGCCGGGGGGGGTTGCCCCAGTCATGAGAGCCTTTCGAATTCAACTTACAACGTTGTTCTTTCGACTACCGGAAATAGTAGTTTATCACTATATACTTGGTAGAATGGCAGAAGACTGGAAAAAGGGATATAGCAAACGCAAGCACTTTGCGTTGAAATAGATCACTCTCTTTCTTTTGATAATAATCATCAAGTCAAGGCCAACCACCCTCGGACAGTCAATTTCTGTTTCAAAGAATTGGATTGGGCGGTATAGTGGCAAACTGGTTTTTTCCCTTTTCTGGCGTGCTTGGGCTTGACAAAAGCGCTCTATATTCGTTAGACTTAAGTTAAGAGGGAGCCCGAACCTGTTTGACTGGTAACCCTCTTGGTTTTCCTTGTTCTTTTCTTTGGAAGTTAAGCGATCGAGGCTATGTGGTAAGAATAAGAGAAAGAAAAGAATAAAGAAAGGAGCTCGACTGCAGAGAACTTGTCTTCAGGTTACCCTTTTCTTTATAATAGAGTGAAAGCTAAAATGTGCTTTGTAATATGTAATCTATAAGATTACTATCTTGATTGCAACGAAATCTTTCAACCACAAGGAAGTTTATGGCTAAGGGTAAAGATAAGAGAGGAAAGGTTAGGAGGAATTTGCCTTTACGCAACATTTGGTTGCAAATTATGAATAAAAAAATACGCATTTGCCTGAAGAAAGGCTTGCGCAAGACATACCATGTAGTAGCTTTCATTGTATACGCAATTGCTGGGACATGTATTTTTTTCTTCCTGGTAAGCTCCTTAATGGAGCTACTGGACATATTCGTTGGAATGCTACAGTCGGGGTACATTCTATTTCTTTACTTCCATTGGTCGGGAGTCAAGCCCTTGGTCCTACCTTTCATACGCCAAATGGGGTCCGAGTTGAAAGAAAACCGTCATTTCATAGCTATATTAACCCAGAAAATAGCTATATTAACCCAGAAACTGGGCTGGTTGCTCTTTCCGAATCGCATTTTTTTTCGAGGAGGAAAGCGGGAGGTCCCTATTTTCACTATAGGGCTCGTAGATAGGTTCCTGTATAACATCATCAGCGACCTCCAGCATTTTTTCACTGGAGGTCTTTCCCTATCATCTATACCCTTACCGCCGGGGGGGATTGCCCCAGTAATGAGAGCCTTTCGAATTCAAAGGACAACGCTGTTCTTTCGACTACCGGAAATAGTAGTTTATCACTATATACTTGGTAGAATGGCAGAAGACTGGCGAAAGGGGGGATATATCAAACGCAAGCACTTTGCGTTGAAATATATCACTCTCTTTCTTTTGCTACTAATAATCAAGGCCAACCTATCCACCCTTTTTGTTAAACGGACAGTCTTGTGAATTTCCGTTTCAAAGAATTGGATTGGGCGGATAGTGGGAAACTTGTTTTTTCCCTTTTCTGGGGTGGTTGAAACAAGGGATCTATATTCGCTATACTGAATAGGGGTCCTGGCCTGGGAAACTGGTCTGTTTCCCTTGTTCTTTTCTTGTTTAGTTAAGGAATCGATATTAGCTATACTTATATAGGGATCCAGGCCTGGGAAACTTGTTTTTTCCCTTTTCTGGGGTGGTTGAAACAAGGGATCGATATTCGCTATACTGAATAGGGATCCTGGCCTGGGAAACTGGTCTGTTTCCCTTGTTCTTTTCTTGTTTAGTTAAGGAATCGATATTAGCTATACTTATATAGGGATCCAGGCCTGGGAAACGGGTCTGTTTCCCTTTCCCTTTTCGGTTTTGCTTGACAAAAGCGCTCGATATGCGCTATAATGAATAGCGATCCCGGCCTGGGAAACTGGGCTCAGTGCTTGACATTAGCGATCAGTATTCGCTATACTGATTATGGATTCAGTTGTAGTAGGTGAATATGTTCACCAAAAAAGTTCACCAAAAAAGAATAATCTGAAAAATCAGGGAGGACTCAACCATGATCAGAATCATAAGTAAATTTCTTGTAAAACTTGTGCGGATTTGTGTTAAAAAAACCTTAAGAAAGACATATCATGTCTTAGCTATAATTGTATCTACAATTGTCGGAACATGCTTGTTTTTCTTCAGTGTGACCTGCTTAAAGGATCTCCTAGAAGTGTTAGTTGGAATGCTTCACTCTGGGTACATTCTATTTCTGTATTTCCACTGGGGGCGAGTCAAGCCCTTGGTCCTAGCCTCCATACCCTTCACCCCCGAAGGGATTGCCCCAGTCATGAGAGCCTTTCGAATTCAACTTACAACGTTGTTCTTTCGACTACCGGAAATAGTAGTTTATCACTATATACTTGGTAGAATGGCAGAAGGCTGGAAGATGGGATATAGCAAACGCAAGCACTTTGCGTTGAAATAGATCACTCTCTTTCTTTTGATAATAATCATCAAGTCAAGGCCAACCACCCTCGGACAGTCTTGTGAATTTCCGTTTCAAAGAATTGGATTGGGCGGGTAGTGGCAAACTGGTTTTTTCCTTTTTCTGGGGTGGTTGAAACAAGGGATTGATATTCGCTATAATGAATAGGGATCCAGGCCTGGTAAACTTGTTTTTTCCCTTTTCTGGGGTGCTTGGGCTTGACAGATGCGCTCTATATTCGCTATACTTAATAGGTATGCCGGCCTGGGAAACGGGTCTGTTTCCCTTTCCCTTTTCGGTTTTGCTTGACAAAAGCGCTCGAGATGCGCTATATAGGGATCCAGGCCTGGGAAACTTGTTTTTTCCCTTTTAGCGATTGACAGATTTGCTTTATATTCGTTAGACTTCACTTAATAGGGAGCCCGAACCTGGTGAACTGGTAAACATATTGGTTTTCCTTGTTCTTTTCTTTGGGAGTTCAGGGATCAAGATTCGCTATGTGGTAAGAATAAGAGAAAGAAAAGAATAAAGAAAGGAGCTCGACTGCAGAGAACTTGTCTTCAGGTTACCCTTTTCTTTATAATAGAGTGAAAGCTAAAATGTGCTTTGTAATATGTAATCTATAAGATTACTATCTTGATTGCAACGAAATCTTTCAACCACAAGGAAGTTTATGGCTAAGGGTAAAGATAAGAGAGGAAAGGTTACTTTGGAATGTACCGGCTGTGTTCAAAATCGTGTTAATAATAAAAAAAAGAAATCCGCAGGCATTTACAGATATCTGACTCAAAAGAATCCAAAAAAGACGCCTAGTCCATTGGAATTGAGAAAATTCTGTCCCTATTGTAACAAACATACTATTCACGGGGAGATTAAGGAGTAGATCGAACCCAATATCCCGTCTCACCTTTCAAAGCAACAAAAAAAAAATGGATTGAAATCCTTAAGGAATCCAAACCGCCTATGCTACCCAGTTCGAAAATCGAGGCACCTAAGCCGCTGGTTTTGAAAACCAAGCCACAGATGCCAACCCCTACTTTCTTTGGAACAAAAGAAACTGACGGAAACCAATAAACCGGAGGAAACAAATACACCTCCGGAAACATAGGAATCTCTTGCGGAATGGCTACACAGGAAACTGAAGAGCTCTAGAAACCCAAGAAATCTCCTTATAAACGACCAAAGCAGGGAAGCTCTCATTTTTTTTCCCGAAACAAGGGAGGTAACAAAATATGGTACTGAACAACGTGCCTTTAGGCAACATTTGGTTGCACATTTGGTGGATGATTCTGAAGAAAAAAATACGCGTTTGCCTGAAGAAAGGCTTGCGCAAGACATACCATGTCTTAGCAATTATTGTATACTCAATTGTTGGAACATTTATTTTTTTCGTCATGGTGAGCTCATTAATGGATCTCATCGACATAGTCGTGGGAATGCTTCATTCCGGGTACTTGCTCTTTCTTTACTTTCACTGGGGGCGAGTCAAGCCCCTGGTCCTCGCTGTGATACAGCAACGGAGGTTGGATTTGAAGAAAACCCGTCCTTTGATAGCTTTTTTAAACAAAAAGCTAGGTTGGTTGGTTTTCATCTTTTGTCGAGGAGGAACTCAAGAGGTGCCCATTTTCACGATAGGGGCAATAGAGATCTTTCTATATAACTTAGTGAGCGACTTAGCTTACTTTTTCAATGGAGGGCTCTCTTTAGCCTCAATACCCTTACCACAAGGGGGGATTGCCCCAGTAATGCGAGCCTTTCGCATTCAACTTACAACGTTGGTATTGCGACTGCCGGAAATAGTAGTTTTAAACTATATCCTGGGTATAATGGCAGAAGACTGGCGAAAGGGGGGATATATCAAACGCAAGCACTTTGTGTTGAAATATCTACCGATATTTCTTTTGATGATAATAATCAAGGCCAACCAATCCACCCTGTTTTTGAAACGGACAGTCTTGTGAATTTCAATTTCAAAGAATTGGATTGGCAAGTCTTTACTTGATTGTTCAAGGTACGCGATCCAATAAAAAATCGAGTAAGTTAGAGCCTTTAACATCTATTAACAAGAGAAAGCGACCTTCGGAAAAATGAAGCAAGGCAAAGAGAATTTCATGCTCTTTGTCTTGCGTATCTGGATAGAATTATCCATATATAATTTCTAATTCAAACGTCCTCCATATCTTTCGAGTAGTGAAAATCCTCATTCTTTTTATTAAGAATCTTTGTTGTTGAATTGGATTCTAGAATATTTCTCGGGAATTTGAAAGAAACTCTTTCTTTATTAATATGAAATGAATTTCTTAAATGAAAATGAGAAGACAAGAACAAGACAAGAGAAGAATAATATAATAAAAGAAAAAGAATAATAATGAGAATCAAAATGAAAGTAGATTAGTATACATATATCTCATGTAGAAATATGAATAAGTCCTTTTATTTAGTTCTACATTCCTTGCACTTATTATACATACCCACTTAATTATCCTTAGTATAATTCTATATGAAATACGCATTAAAATTCTTCTAAGATTAAGATACCTTTCTAACATAACAATATAACAATAACAGGGACAAATATTAGGTCAAATAGGTAAAAATAGGAAATCGAGTCAGCCCATTCTATGACAACTCTCAATAACTTACCCTCCATTTTAGTGCCTTTAGTAGGCCTAGTATTTCCGGCATTTGCAATGGCTTCTTTATTTCTTCATGTTCAAAAAAACAAGATTTTGTAGATCCGATGGAGCAAAATCTTTTCTCTTTTTTTTTTCAATTAAAGACTTAGATAACATAGATATTCGATTTAGTAGAATATGATATAACATGTGGCTTTCCTCGAAGAGAAATGGCAGAAGTCTTGTGCATGTGCAAAGATGCTATATCGTGAAATGAATTCTAGTTTTTTTTAATTGACAAAGTCACAAGTAAAATGAAATTGATTTAGGTTATTCTTCCAAGAAAAAAGTGAAACCGGGTCTAGTATGAGTTGTCGATCTGAAAATCTATGGCTAGAACTTATAGCGGGGTCTCGAAAAACAAGTAATTTTCTCTGGGCTCTTATCCTTTTTTTAGGTTCATTCGCATTCTTATTGGTTGGAACTTCCAGTTATCTTGGCAGAAATTGGATATCTTTATTTCCGTCTCAGCAAATTCTTTTTTTCCCCCAAGGGGTTGTGATGTCTTTCTATGGAATCGCGGGTCTCTTTATAAGCTCTTATTTGTGGTGCACAATTTCATGGAATGTAGGTAGTGGTTATGATCGATTCGATAGAAAAGAAGGAATAGTGTGTATCTTTCGTTGGGGATTCCCCGGAAGAAATCGTCGTATCTTCCTACGATTCCTTATGAAAGATATTCAGTCCATCAGAATAGAAGCTAGAGAGGGTTTTTATGCTCGTCGTATCCTTTATATGGAAATCAGAGGTCAGGGGGCCATTCCCTTAACCCGTACTGCCGAGAATTGGACTCCACGCGAAATTGAGCAAAAGGCTGCTGAATTAGCCTATTTCTTGCGTGTCCCGATGGAAGTATTTTGAAAGAAATGAACCGAAGAAATAGAAGAAATGCTTTCGGCAGCAGGGAAGAAAGGTATGGATGCTCTTTAGAAATCTTTTTTCTAGAGCATAACCTAATTGAAGTTTCTTCAAAAGAAGCATTCATTAACAAATTACAGATGCAAAAATGAAAAAAAAAAGAACCACTTACAGATGCAAAAATGAAAAAAAAAAGAACCACTCCCTTTCTATATCTTGCATCTATAGTCTTTTTACCCTGGTGGATCTCTCTCTTATTTAAGAAAAGTCTAGAATCTTGGGTTACTAATTGGTTGAATATCAGTCAATCCGAACCTTTTTTGAATGATATTCAAGAAAAAAGTCTTATAGAAAAATTCATAGAATTAGAGGAACTCCTTCTCTTGGACGAAATGATAAAGGAATGCCCGAAACTAGATCTACAAAAGTTTCGTATAGGAATCCACAAAGAAACGATCCAATTGATGAATATGTACAATGATGATCGTATCCATACGATTTTGCACTTCTCTACAAATATCATCTCTTTCGTTATTCTAAGTGTTTGTTCTATTCTGGGTAATGAAGAACTTGTTATTCTTAACTCTTGGATTAAAGAATTCTTATATAATTTAAGCGACACAAAGAAAGCCTTTTGTCTTCTTGCATTAACTGATTTTTTGTTCGGATTCCATACGATCAGTGCTTGGGAATTACTAATTGGCTCCGTTGTTCATAACGATCAAATGAGATCTCTTCTTGTTTGCCTTTTCCCATCCGTTTTACATACCATTTATTACTTTTGGACCTTCAATTATTTAAACTGTGTATCCCCGTCACTTGTAGTGCTTTATGATTCACTAAGTGAAATTGACTTCGACTGAAAAAAGATCTGATCCGACGATAGAATTCCCATCTTGATTGCTTTGTACACAAAGCCGTATTTACCCCTTCTACCCCTCTGGAGGTCCTATATTCCAGTAAACTACTTTGGTAAATAGCAGAATCGT